ATTCTACTAATTCACCTGCCATTACTTCATCAAGACCATAAATACGAGCAATACCGTCGCCCACTTGAAGTACGGTACCCGTATTTACAATCTTTACTTCCCTGTTATATTGCTCAATACGCTCTCGGATAATATTACTAATCTCGTCGGCTCGAATGGTTACCATGAGTATTTGTTAATTTTTTTTTGAAAAAAAAAAGATAATGCCTACGGTAGAAGGGCTAATCGATTATTTCTTTCATCGCCCCAAACATGCCAATATTAGCACTGATGGTACGTAAATGTAACTCCTTGGTTAAACAACGATTCAAAGTTCCTAGAGCTCCTTCTAAGGCTTGGTGAAAAATCCGTTGTCGAACTTGATTAATTGCTCTTTGTTGTTCAAAATGAATCGTTTCATTTTTATAATTTTCTAATTGTTCTAAAGTCTTATAAGTTGAATTAATCAAATTCAATTTTTCTCGTTCTATCTCAGAATAGCCGTTCACTCGAAACTGGTCTGCTTCTATTTCTATTTTCTGTAAGCGGGTCCGGGCTTTTTCCAACTGTTCAACGGCCCCCTCACGTAGTTCTTCTGAATTTCGAATAGTATTCAAAATCCTTTGTTTTCGATTATCTAATAAATCACTTAATGAAAGTAGATTATCTTTCCATTCATTGCAAAATTTCCATGATCCCTTCCCGAACCAAACATGAATCTTTCGATTCATTTGGCTCTCACGCTCAATTATTTCAATTACTTATGGTAAATTCCCATATCTTTTGTTACTGGAATGAGCCTATCCTCTCTTCTCGATTAATAATTCATATGCAAAAATAAAAAAAAGATCAAAATTAATCAAAAACCAGAATATTTGTAGGACTCTTCTGACCAAACAAGTAATTGTCAGTAAAGTTGTTTCTTGTTTTTTTCTTCAAATCCAACGAATTTACTTTATGCACAGGTTATCGATTCAACATTAGATTAAGAATGAGGGAAATCCCCATTTTTCAAAAAGGAAGGTTCAAATTTTTTTCGACATGAGTGCTCTATACCGAAAAAAATTCCCAACTATTCATTTAGAATCCTTTGATATATTAACATATTAGTAGAAAGAGTACCTTGCTCTGTCTAGACTTCAAACAGTTTAGCTTTAACCATGCTAATGTCCCTACGTTATCAGTTGATAGAGAATCAAAGTATATTTACTGATGAATTGCGAAATGCTATGGTTCTTAAAGATGATTTTTGAATTTATTCAAAAGTAATTCGCAGGATCGTGCACCTTTTCTTTACTAATAAAAAAATGCAGCTGATTCAATTCAGCCTATTCGTGAAATAAACAACTCGCACACACTCCCTTTCCAAAAAAAATCAATACACCAAGGACTAGACTTAGATTTATTGGATTTGTTGCTAAAATATCAGTATTAAACCCGAAACTCCCGGCGGATGGCCAGTGACCCAAAGAAACGAAAGAATCGGTTACATTTTTCATAAGATCTCTCCTTCTCTTATAGACAGAATATTATCTATTTAATTATCATATTTCATAACATTTATAATTTTGATTTTTTTTTATTTACTATTTCGAAATTGATTTTATATTTTAGAATTTAAAAATAGTAAATCGAGTCAAAAATATATTCGATTTTTATTAGAAATAGATTTTTTTATTGTAAATTTCTAAAAATTGCTAACTAAGAACAATAGTTAATAGTTATTAGACTTTGATATCAGGTCTAGTGTCAATTTCAACATATCTTCTTTGTTTTTGTTGTTATAACACTTCCTTTAAATTTTAAAATAAACTCATACAGGGTAACGAAGAAAGCGAGAAGGGGAAGGAAGAAAGCGAGTCGGTCTACTAAAATTCCTCATCCTCCAATCAGCCCTTCCCGTGGGTTATTGTACCAATAAAACTAAATATAAATAATTAATTGTTAATTGTAGGAGTTAAATCTTGATATAATTCGAAAAAGCAAGCAGCAAATTCAAAAATTGGCAAAAATGTTATTTTTTAGCAGATTAAACAAAAGGATTCGCAAATAAAAGTGCTAATGCTACAACCAGTCCATAAATTGTTAAAGCTTCCATAAAAGCCAAACTAAGTAATAAAGTACCTCGTATTTTTCCCTCCGCCTCTGGTTGTCTTGCGATACCTTCGACAGCTTGGCCCGCAGCAGTACCTTGACCAACTCCAGGTCCAATAGAAGCAAGCCCAACGGCCAACCCAGCAGCAATAACGGAAGCGGCAGAAATCAATGGATCCATGATAAATTCCTCGCATCAAAAAAAAGAAATGGTTAATGATACAATCAACCACTAAATTATGATTTAATTATTCCATCGATAGATTGTCATCCAGTCAAAGTAACGTAATTAAGAGTTCAAAATTAAAGTAATGAGATTATTGAATCAGCAGAACTGCTTCGATATCAATTTTGTAGTTTCTATCCACAGAGTTTTGGTGAATTCATATAACTTTTTTGTTTTTCCATTTCTTTCTTTGTTCCGAATCAATCATTCTTTAAATTCGAACTCTTCCTTCTTTAATTCTTAATTTAATCTCTTTATTCACTTCACAGTTTCAAACGAAAAAACGAAAAGAAAAACTTTTATTGGAATCCCTATCAAAATTCTTGGTAGTCGCGGGACAGATTAAGATTAGATATATCTATTTGCTCATATATAACTAGCCTAATATTACATATACACACCCTTCTTCCATAACGTAAACCAACTCTTTGTATCTTAAATTCAATTTGAATTCTAAAATCATTTTTTTAGAAATATTTATTTTATAAAGAAAAGTTGTTTATTTTACAGTCATTAGACAGATTTCATAGATTATATATTACATATGTTTGTTTATTTTAATCCCACCCTACTAAACCTAAACAACGCACTTTTTTCATGTTTTGTAAACTCTTCTTTTCCTTTTATTTATCGTTATCTAAAATCGGTACAATCAATCTAATCTAAATGATCTATAATGAATGAATTCAGTAGTCTGAATCATTGCATATAAATAGAAGTTTTACGTTCTTCATGTAATTTAGTTTTTTTCTTTTGGTTAATCGTTGAAAACCGACTGAAATGGGAATCACTTTATAGAATCTTTTTTTATTTACAATGTGCGATTAAACAAAAAAATAAATCAAGAATTCTTATTCAGATTATGACTCCGAAGATTGGGTTGAATAAAATGAACAAAACAATCAAGCCAATCTACAACGAATATTCATTGTAAGAAGATATAAATGAATCAAGCAAATTTTAGATTTTAGGAAAAAGATCTTTTAGATCTCTTTCCTTTTTTTGAATTCCAAAATATTACAAATATCGTAATCTATTTCTTTAGATCGTATAGACTTTTTTGTCTATTTATGTATAGAGTTATGTTTACGAAGTAGATTATTGAGCAAGACATGCATTACCTTGCATTAAACCGAAGAAGACTATTTCGAAACTTAATTAATGATGCCCCTCCATAGATTCACCTATATAAGCCGCAGCTAAAGTTGAAAAAATAAGAGCCTGAATACCGCTTGTAAATAATCCAAGGAACATAACAGGTATAGGAACCACCAAAGGTACTAAAGAAACAAGAACAACAACTACTAATTCATCCGCTAATATATTTCCGAAAAGTCGAAAGCTAAGTGATAAAGGTTTTGTGAAATCTTCTAAAATATTAATGGGTAAAAGGATTGGAGTTGGTTGAATGTATTTACCGAAATAACCCAATCCTTTTTTACTAAGGCCCGCATAAAAATATGCTATTGACGTAAGTAAAGCTAAAGCAACCGTAGTATTTATATCATTCGTAGGTGCGGCTAACTCTCCATGAGGTAACTTTATAATTTTCCAAGGTAAAAGCGCCCCTGACCAATTAGAAACAAAAATAAATAGAAACAGAGTTCCAATAAAAGGAACCCATGGACCATATTCCTCTCCAATCTGAGTTTTGCTCACGTCTCGAATAAATTCAAGGACATATTCGAAGAAATTCTGACCGTCAGTAGGAACGGTTTGTGGATTTCGAACAGCTACAATAGCTGAACCTAATAAAATAGCAATTACAACCCAAGAAGTAATAAGTACTTGGGCATGAACTTGGAAACCCCCAATTTTCCAATAAAAATGCTGGCCTACTTCCACACCGGATATATCATATAATCCTTTAAATATTTTGATGGAACATGATAGAATATTCATATTATCCTCTGAAAGAAAGAAAACTTTTTAAGAAATTATTTTGATTCCACTATACTATCCTTTTTTACTTGTCCGTGCCCGCTTGAATTGTATATTTTGGATTAAGAACTAATCACATAATATCCCCCGCCTTATTCCTTATTTTTTTTATTTCTTTCGTGCGATTCAGAAATAGAATAAATTAAATAGAGTACCAGATTCCATTAATCTATGGAATTCACAAAATAATTTATTTCTATTATTATTAATCAGAGATTTCGTATATAGCTAGAACGACCCTCACAAATTGCAAATACTAATTTGTTAAAAATAAATCGGATTGAAGCTATCGCGTCATCATTCGCTGGAATCGAAATATCCGCGAGATCCGGGTCGCTGTTTGTATCAATTAAACAAATTGTTGGAATTCCCAAAGTGATACATTCGCGAAGAGCCGTATATTCTTCTTGCTGATCAACGATTATTACAATATCAGGTAACCCCGTCATATATTGAATCCCGCCCAAATATGTTTGCAAATGAGATAACTGTCTCTTCAATTGAACCACATCCCCTTTTGGAAGGCGGTTCAGCCTTCCGGTCTTTTGTTCCATTCTCAAGTCCCTGAACTTTTGAAGTCTCTTTTCTGTAGTGGACCAGTTTGTTAAAATACCGCCGAGCCATTTTTTATTAACATAATGACACCGAGCACTTATTGCAGCCCGCGCTACTGAATCAGCCGCTTTCTTTTTTGTACCAACAATTAAGAATTGTTTTCTCATACTTGCTGCATCAAAAACTAAATCACAAGCTTCCGATAAAAAACGAGCAGTTCTAGTAAGATTTGTAATATGAATACCTTTACGCTTCGCCGAGATATAAGGTGCCATTCTCGGATTCCATTTTCTGGTAGCATGACCAAAATGAACTCCTGCTTCCAGCATTTCGTCCAAATTAATGTTCCAATATTTTCTTATCATTTCTCCCCACACTTCCTCTCTTTTTTTTTTTCAAAGAAAAAAGGGGAGACGAGGTACCCTTAAATAAATAATTGTTCCGATGGAACCTTCTCTTTTCTCGGAGTTGGGCCTTGATACACGATCCAAGCGATTAATTTCTTTGCTATTTTTTATTACTATTAACAAATTACATATAAATGTAACAAATCACAGGACCCCAAAAAATTCAAAGTACTGATCTTAGAAATCATTCAATCCTATAAACGCTTGTTCTGATGTATCATAGAAATTTTTCGAAATGCAAAAATCAAATAACTTTCTGTGGTGGAATAAAATATCTCTTATTTCCCCTTCGAATAAATTGTTTTTTTGTTTTTTTAAAGAAATGTTCTTACGTTGCTTTGAGCGGTGCACTAATCCTCTGAATCCGGTACCAACGGGTATCATACCACCGAGAACAACGTTTTCTTTCAGACCTTTCAACCAATCAATACGACTGCGGAGAGCTGCTTTTGATAAAACGCGAGCAGTTTCCTGAAAACTCGCCTCGGCTATGAAACTTTGAGTATTCAGCGAGGCTCTCGTTATTCCCAAGAATATGGCTCGGTAACAGATCGCTTCTTCCAAAGCGCGTCCCGTCCGTTCCGCTCGCAACAATCCTATTTGTTCCCCGGGTGAAAAAACATTAGACATTCCATCTTCTGAAACCAAGACTTTTGATGTTATTTGACGTACAATAATTTCGATATGCCTATTATGGATTTGCACCCCCTGGGATCGATAAACCTTTTGAATTTTATTAACCAAAGAGATACGACTTTGCACTATAGTTAGCTCAGCACCGATTAAGAATCTCCAAGGAATTCCAAGAATTCTTGTTATACACCCGTTCCAACCCGCAACTCTCTTTTCTAGGTTTATCGATATTGAATCAATTGAGCGCACTTCTAATACTTGTTCCACTTTTGGAAGACCCTGCGTTATATCACCAGATCTCGATTTTTCATATATAAATGTAACTAACGTATCTCCTTTATAAAGGATTTCTCCATAATGACCATGAACAGTTGCTCCTGTAGTGGCCAAATAAGGCTTAGCCAATCTTAGTCCTATAGAGTCGACGTGAACAATTATAACTTGACCTGATTTTAGGTGTGGTCCATTTTTGGCTATACATACATTTTCACAAATAAACTGTCCCAGATTAATTATTGTGAATGTTTCTTCACAATAATTAGAATGATAATTCTGATGGAGAAAATACCAATTTAATTTTAATGGATGAGAAACGCTGTTATTGCATGGGTCCAGATTAACCATTCTCTGTTTCTCATCCATTAAATAATATTTAAATATTCGAAAAATCCGTTTGCAATTGTCAAGTTTCAAATATTTAGTTACCGAAATCTGATTATGCGTTAGTACATGGTAAAATGAATAAAAATTCGCGATTTGAAGGGCTGTTCCTAAAGGGCCCAAGGAATTCCTAATTGTAATTGTAGGATCTCTTTTAGTTAATTCGTTTATTCCATTGTGATATTTTATCTCGTTTAATAGATCTATTCCAAAACAATTAGATGATGACAAAATTCCCAAAGATTGACATTCCTTTTTTCTATTTCTACTCAATAACGTACTAAAAGTTCCTTGATTTTTTTTAAGTGATTGTTGAATCCGTGCCTTGGAATAAAGGAAATAAAATGGATTAATGTTAGTGTGATCTAACCCATTATCAGAGATCGATTCTGAACTTGAGGGACCATTCCTTTTTCGGCTGATATAGAAAAAATGGGATTTCACTAAGTCGATTCTTAGGAAATCACGAATTAGGCCATTTGTACTTATTTTAACAAAAGAAGCCCGGGCCGCTTCGATAGAAGAACTCTTTTTTTCTTGATCCCAATTCAACACTAAACAAGTACGAACTAATTGAATCCTTGTGTCCGAAATTCCCCGAATTGATTTATCATTTCCATAACCATAAAGAATATAATTGACAACTTGAAGTTTCAAATTCTCTTTTTCCTGCAATAGATCCGAGTAGAAAAGTGTTTCTAAATTTATACCGCCCGCTATTTCATATATGATTACCGGTCGAACCAAAACAAAATACTTTTTCCTGCTAGGTGTGATCCGTTGGACATAGAGCCAATTTTTCACTTTTTTTGATTCCTTCGTATTTGTTTTTACCGGTCCGGGTGATATCAAGATACCACTATATCGAGATATTTTATCTGTTTTTCCCGGAAAATGGATATCTCCAGAAAAGATTTTTAGTTCCATTTTTTTTTTTTTTCGCTCTAGGCGGACCAACCCGCCTACCCGACTTCTTGTATTTAAAGTGATTTGGGTATCTACTCCAATGATACTATTATTTTGTACCATTAGGGAAGAAGATTCAGGTAAAATATAAACTTCCTCGGGAATGAAAAAAAAGCGATCTACTTGCATTTGGTATTTTGGCTTAAATTCTTTGACTCCTCGATATTCAATTAAATCTTCTTTTTCGACAATGGAATGCGCCCCGATAGCCCCATATTTAGTAATTCCTGAACAGTTTCTTCGGTATTGGGGATCATCAAAATAAGCAAAAATACTATTTCCACGGAACATACCATTTATAGGTATTTCAATCGAGATATCAGAGTGGGACATTAGGCCGTTCTCTCGTTCTTGAATCGGTTGGAAGGGCATGATAAATCGATTTCTTCGCTTCTTTGCCAATAAATCAAAATTCTTGTGGGGAATAGCAGGATATACGAGATTATAATGACCAGTACAGAGGATTCGATTAAGTTCTGAATAATCAGAAACCCTCCCTTCTTTTTTACCCGAAAGATCTAAACTAAAGAATTTGTGTTTAACTTGATCATTTTTTATTGAAGGATTCGAAATATAACTTTTTTCGACAGAAAGAGAATGAATGTTCATTTGATCTTGATCCTTGTGTAGCGAAAACGGGATTATACTGGATCTGCGCGAATTCCCTGATAATATCCATAAATGGCTTGTTTTTGGTAAGAGATGGACATTACTATATCTAAATTCAGGTGCATGGTATACATCGGTACTCCAGTGCATTTCCCCTTCTGAATCGCAATAAATATGTTTTCGAACCCTTTCTGTAAAATTCAAAGTGTACGTTCTCGCGCGAATTTCAGCAATCACTTGTTCTGATTCTACATATTGGTCATTTTGAACTAAAAGAAAACTTTTTGGTGGAATAGTCACGTTCTGTATAATATCTTGACTTTCAATAGTTACATCCAAGTCTATATAACATAGAAAAGCGGGATGCCCGTGACGTGTACGTGTAGGATGAACCAAATGCTCATTAAATTTTATTTTTCCATTAGAGGGAGCTCGTACATGTTCTGCGGTACCCCCCGTGAATACTCCACCCGTATGAAACGTTCTTAATGTTAGTTGAGTACCCGGTTCTCCAATGGATTGACCCGCAATAATACCTACAGCTTCTCCCAATTCCACCAAGTCACCATAAGTGGAACTCCGACCATAACATAATCGACAGATCCAAGATGTGCTTCTACAAGTAAAAGAAGTTCGAATAGATATCGGTTGTGTTCGAAAGGTTATGAATCGATTGACAAGTCCAATCCCAATATCTTGATTTCGAATGGCAATACATCGCGGACCCATATATATATTGTCTGCTAATACACGACCAATTAATGTTTGGATAAAAATTCTGTCCGACATCATCCCATTTCGAGGACTCACAGGGATACCTCGGGTGGTGCCACAATCAGTTCGACGTACAACAACGTGTTGAACTACTTCAACAAGTCTGCGTGTAAGATATCCAGCATCTGATGTTCGTACAGCAGTATCCACAACCCCTTTTCGGGCTCCATAGCAAGAAATGATATATTCTGTTAAAGACAGCCCTTCGCGTAAATTGCTTTGAATGGGTAAATCAATCATTTGTCCTTGTGGATCCGACATTAATCCTCTCATACCTACTAATTGGTGTACTTGAGATGCATTTCCCCTAGCTCCCGAGAAAGACATTATATGAACTGGATTAAAGGATTCTGTCATCCTAAAATTTTGGTTCATTTCTTGTCGCAAGTATTCACTTGTAGCATACCATATTTCAATGGATTGGCGTAATTTTTCTATCGCGTGTACGTTTCCATAATGGTGGTGTTTTTCAAAAATAAAACTTTGTTGTTCAGCATCTTGGACTAGCCATCCTTTAGAGGGTATTGTTAAAAGATCATCAATTCCTAATGAAATGGATGTAGCAGTAGCTTGCTGGAAACCCAGAGACTTTAATTGATCCAAGATGTGTGATGTATATGCCATTCCAAAGTGATCTATTAATCTGCTAATAAGTCGTTTGATACCAGTTCCATCTATCACTTTATTGTGAAAGACCAGATTGGCCCCTTCGGCCATAACTACCTCCATATTCTACTGAGTAGGGTTCGACAGTGGATTTGAAGTCAATGATTCGAAAACTTCCTTTTTTCGACTTGATTCGCGTAGAAATTCGGGAAATATGGTCCTAGTTGAACCAAAGGGATCTGAGAATTCACACCGATGTCATAGAATTATTTAACTTAGATTCCTATTAAATTAGGTACCGCTGAGGAAGCTTGGCAAAACCCTTGTATCGCTTCTTCGATTTCTCGATAAAGAGAAATCTGACCAACAGTGGTTCGAATGTATATACAAAGAATTTGTTTTTTTACACTTTTTACTATTAGATAGTGTCCATAAATCTCATGATAGGTACCAAAAGGTTCATAGTGACCTTCGACAAGAGCTTCTCTTGAAACAATAAGGCGTTGATCTAGATTCCACCGGAGCCACAAAGGACTATCCAATTTTATTA